AAACCGAAACCTAATTTTATTTGCATCTAAAAAAAACGAAAGAAATACAATAGAATAAGAATAAATTTAAAACTGATTTGGTAAATCAATTGCAAAATAGTTTTCTAGAATGCCCAATATCTGTTTTACATCTTCTATGTGAAAAAAATGCTCCATTTTCATAATTCTTGACTGTTATTCAAAAGGTCCAATAATCTATATATATGATCTATTTATCATCTATCATCAAAGAAAAAAGGGGATAACGGAACTGTGTGTTGATTGGCCTCGAAATGTACGTTTTATTCTTCCATATGTAAAAAAGGAATAAATAAATCAATCAAATTCCGAGAGGCTTCATGAAGTGCTTCTTTCGGAGTTAAACTTCCATTTGTCCATATTTCGAGAAAAAGTATCTCTTGTTTTTCATTCCCATAGGAATGAATACTATGATTCGCATTTCGAACAGGCAGGAATACGGCATCTATAGGATAACTGCCATCTTGAAAGTTATGCGGCGTTTTTATAAGATATCCTCGATTTTTCTCAATTTGTAATCCAATACACAAATCAATTGGTTCCGTCAAGCTAGCTATATGTTGTGTATTATCAACGATTTCTACATAAGTCGGTAGGATGATGTCTTGGGCAGTTACATATCCAGGACCCTTGACACAAATAGACGCGTGACAAGTTCCATATATATTACTTCTCAATACAATTTCTTTCAAATTCATGAAAATTTCATGTACCGATTCTTGAATACCCCCTATGGTAGAATATTCATGTAGGATTTTCTCAGATTCCAATTTTACACGTGTAATACACGTTCCTTCTATTTCTCCAAGCAAAGCTCTTCGCATCGCAATGCCTATTGTCTCGGCTTGACCTTTCATAAGTGGAGACAGGATAAAGCGTCCATAATAAAGACGTTTACTGTCTGTTCTTGATTCAACACACTTCCACTGTAGTGTCCGAGTAGATACTGTTACTTTCTCTCGAACCATAGTCATATTATTTTATCATGAAATCGTTTATTTCTCTTGTTTCTATGAAAGAAAATGACTTCAATATTCATTTCTACACACGTCTTTTTTTCGGAGGTCTACAGCCATTATGTGGCATAGGAGTTACATCCCGTACAAAAGTTAATAGTATACCACTCCTACGAATAGCTCGTAATGCTGCGTCTCTTCCGAGACCAGGGCCTTTTATCATGACTTCTGCTCGTTGCATACCTTGATCTACTACTGTACGAATAGCATTTCCTGCTGCGGTTTGAGCAGCAAATGGCGTCCCCCTTCTCGTACCTTTGAATCCACAAGTACCAGCAGAGGCCCAAGAAATCACCCTACCCCGTATATCTGTAACAGTAACAATGGTGTTATTAAAAGTTGCTTGAACGTGAATAACTCCCTTTGGTATTCTACGTGTACTCTTACGTAAACCAATACGTCCATTTCTACGTCTCGGTATTATAGCTTTTGCCATATTTTATCATCTCATAAATATGCATCAGAGATATATGGATATATCCATTTCATGTCAAAATAGATTCCTTATTTGTACATCAGTTCCTTTTTTAGGGAGTCTGATTATCCCTGTCTTTGTTTATGTTTCGGGTTGGAACAAATTACTATAATTCGTCCCCGTCTCCGGATTAATCGACATTTTTCACAAATTTTACGAACAGAAGCTCTTATTTTCATATTTATTATTCCTTACCTTAATTCTCTTAATTTAATTCTAATGACTTTTTGGAAGAAAAAAAGTTTATGGAAATTTTCCACCTCGAATCATATTTCCACGAAAGGGATGTTGAAGTGGAAAAAACTACCTAATCTTTCGAATCCTTGTTACGGAGGCGATATATTATACGTCCTCTGGTGGAATCATAACGACTTACTTCAATTTTGACTCTATCTCCCGGGAGTATCCGTATAAAACTACGTCGGATCTTTCCTGAAACATAACCTAAAATCAGATCTTCATTATCCAAACGAACCCGGAACATACCGTTGGGAAGCGATTCAGTAATTAAACCCTCATGAATCCATTTTTGTTCTTTCATTCCAGGTAAAGCCCCCTTGAAGTATCAACTAATGGAGGAGGAACGGTATTAGACAACTCGCTCCTTTTCTTCTTTTTTTCACAAATAGGAAGTTTCAAACCCAACTTGGATATTAAAAGGATTACCATTACCATATATAACACAAAATTTCTCCGCCGATTTTTTCTTCTCGAGCTTCTCGGTCTGTCATTATACCTCGAGAAGTAGAAAGAATTACAATTCCCATACCACCTAAAATTCTAGGAATTCGTTGATAGTTAGAATAGATTCGTAGACCAGGTCGACTGATCCGTTTTAAATTTAAAATATTTCTATAGGGTCTTTTTCTATTCCTTCTATGTCGTAAGGTTAAAACCAAAAAAGGTTTGTTGTTTTCGCGATGTTTTCTCACGTTTTCGAGAAATCCCTCTCGTAAAAGGATTTTAACAAGACTTTCGGTAATATTAGTAGATCCTATTCGAACCACTCTTTTTCTATCCATATCGGTATTTCGTATAGAGGTTATTATCTCAGCAATAGTGTCCCTACCCATGATGAACTGAATTTCTTGATGTTTCAAAATTGGATATAATCAACATGTTTTTCTTTTTTTACTTATTTGTTTATTATTTAAAAATATGAAATATGAATTATTAAAGGTATATGCGTAAGACACAATCTACTAACGAATCTTTTTTTTATTACCCCCTATAAACAAACACATCATGATCTCATTTTATAATACCTCAGGAGCCAATGAAACTATTTTAGTAAAATTTAATTGTCTCAATTCCCGAGCGATGGCACCAAAAATTCGAGTTCCTTTTGGATTTCCTTCTTGATCAATAACAACTGCAGCATTGTCGTCATATCGTATTATCATACCGTTATCACGTTTGAGTTCTTTACAAGTACGTACAATTACAGCTCTGACTACTTCTGATCTTTCTAGAGGCATGTTTGGCACTGCTTCTTTGATCACAGCAACAATAACGTCGCCGATATGAGCATATCGGCGATTGTTAGCTCCTATGATTCGAATACACATCAATTCTCGAGCCCCGCTGTTATCCGCTACATTTAAATGGGTCTGAGGTTGAATCATATCATTTTTGAATCTTTTCTTTCAATGCAAAGGACGAAGAAAAAAAAGAAATATTGTTTGTCCAAAAAAAGGGGGAAACCCACATGTTATCTCCAAGACTCATTTCTCTTGATTTTACATCTTTATCCCGAAATAATGAATTGAGTTCGTATAGGCATTTTAGATGCTGCTATTGAAATAGCCCTTCTAGCTATATTTTCTGTTACTCCACTCATTTCATAAAGTATTCGGCCGGGTTTAACAACAGCTACCCAATATTCAGGGGATCCTTTTCCGGAACCCATCCGGGTTTCCGCGGGTCTTAGTGTAACTGGTTTGTCTGGAAAAATGCGTATCCATAATTTTCCACCACGACGCGCATTTCGTGTCATTGTTCGTCGGCCTGCTTCTATTTGTCTAGATGTGATCCAAGCAGGTTCAAGTGCCTGAAGAGCATATTTACCGAAACAAATATGATTACCTCGATAAGATATTCCTTTCATTCTTCCTCTATGTTGTTTGCGGAATCTGGTTCTTTTGGGGTTATAGTTGATGGTTTTTTTGAATTCCACCTCTACTTCAGAACCGTACATGAGATTTTCACCTCATACGGCTCCTCGCGACGAAATAAAAGTATTCGAAATCTAAATTCAGATATACACTATTAAAAATAAATCCAACAAGTCGATTGCTTAAGATTTCATCGAATCTAACTTATTTAATCAATCTATTAGATTAGTAATTTGTATATCTTATGGATAACTAAATATTTTTTATATTTTATTAGAAATTTACAAAAATTGAAGATGCAGATTAAAATTAAAAAATCGAATTTCAATTATTTGTCCAAACATATAAAAATAATAAATATTTCGTTTTTCTTTTTTAGAAGGTTCCATTTTTTGTTTTATAGTTAACGTATTGCCCAAAATTTAGCAAAAAAAGAAAGTTTTCGCGGGCGGATATTTACTCTTTCAATCTCTATTTTTGTTTCAATTGTAGGATTAGCTCGTGTTTTCTTAGCTAGATGAATAGAGTTTCGGTTCGTTCCGCCATCCCGACCTGTGAATCGTTAATTGCAATCATCCAAATTTTTGTATTCACGGGTTTCATCGTTCCCATCGCTTCTTATTCAATGGTTAGGTCTGAATTCTACAATGGAGCTAATGATGAAATTCAATTTGTTCTTGAGTCAATTTTCTCAGTCTTTATTGGCTCGAAGCTCTTTTTTATTTATAAGAAGATTCATTCTTCTATTATGGATGAATCAGTAGTGATGCTTTATTACACTGCTTTTTTGAAGCGGTTTATAGACCTTACATATTTTAATTAAATTATATGTCATTAATATTTTTTTCTGTCTTTCTCTCATATTTCCATTTATCCACACCTTTTCTCTATTTTGCTTTATGACTTAGAATCGCGTTCATTTTTTATGCAAAAAATTGTCAGTTGCTACAAAGATATGACCGATATATCATATTTTGACTGAGACTTTAGATCCAGATAATGCGAAGTGATGAGTTGGTTATTACTTTTATAATTCATACTGCGGGGTTGCTAACCCTAAAAAAACCAACGAGTCACACACTAAGCATAGCAATTATATCAAATAAATGGTCAATCTAATTTTTATTCAACCCTATCAAAAAAAATAAAATTAAAAGAATTAAGAAATATTTCTTTTTTGTATTTTTTGTATTAGATAATTGGATAGAAGGAAAAGATAAGTAAATATTTTTTTATCATTCCTCGTCTATAAATATCCAAATTTTGATGCCTAATACCCCATAGATTGTTTGAACTGTATAGGAACAATAATCAATTTTAGCTCGGATGGTTTGTAGGGGAACCCTACCTTCTCTGATCCATTCAACACGTGCAATT